CATACCCCTTCTCATTTTTCACATTTTTATTGAAAAATAAATAAAGGGGGGGTAAAGTGAATTCTTCTCAATATACATACTAGGATTAGGACTATGATACAAGTAATTCCTGACATCTAGTCGAAAAGGAATAGCAAATCTAAAGAGAGGCAAAAGGCTTTTCATAATTTTTTTGTTCTTTTTTACGAATTTGATAAAGCTAAATAGACAGATCTAAAAATTCATTTCGGATAATTGAACCTTCTCAAACTGTTTCTTTTTAAGAACCAAAAAGATTTGTGCCAAAACAACCGATCCTAAGAAGAACAAAAGGCCTTGGACACGTAATGGATCTTGAAGTACTATTTCCGCATCCCCCTGACCAAATCCACCCACATTAGGATTACTAGTTAATGGTTGATCGAGTTTAATGGATTCGCCCTCTGAAACAAGAAGTTCTAGGCCTCGAGGGATAATATCAATCACTTCGCGTCCATTCGATGCATCCACTATGGTTATTTCGTATCCCCCTTTTTCTTTTCGTAAAATTTTGCTTATTATCCCTCCTGTCGTAGCATTATAAACTGTATTGTTACTTTTGCTACCATCAGGATAAATCTGACCCCTTCCCCTGTTTCCACCTACGTATATAGGATATTTTAAGAAGTGAACATCTTTATTAGTAGCAGGGTCTGGAGCAAGAATAGGAAAGGTTATTTCACTATATTTTTGACCAGGAACAGGACCTATCACAAGAATATTTTTTTTATTGGGGCGATAATTCTGAAAAGACAGAGTTCCTATCTTTTCTTTTATCTCGGGTGAAATACGATCGGGGGGGGCTAATTCAAACCCCTCCGGTAAAATAAGAACAGCTCCCACATTCAAAGCTCCTTTTTTACCATTAGCTAGAACTTGTTTTAGTTGCATATCATAAGGAATTTTAACAACAGCTTCAAATACAGTATCAGGAAGTACCGTTTGTGGAACCTCAATATCCACGGGCTTATTAGCTAAATGGCAATTGGCACATACAATACGCCCAGTTGCCTCTCGTGGATTTTCATAATTCTGCTGGGCAAAAATAGGATATGCACTTGAAATGGATGCCCAAGTTATTATATATATCATGAGTGAGACAGATATGGAGCGAGTAATCTCTTCCCTTATCCAAGAAAGGGTATTTCTAGTTTGCATGGTCCAATCATTTATCCCGAAAATTTCTACAATAAAGTTAGCTAGGTCGATAATATACTTCCCTAGCCACAATTCTGCTATTTACATTTACTGAAAAAAATCAAATTTTTTTGTTGAAATATACAAGGAATCCCGCATGGGTAAAAAGAGTAAAGTAAATACGACTTTGATTTGGTTATGATGTATAAGGTACGAAAGATTAAAATTGGCTCAGTGAATCTTTTTTTAGTCATTTATTGCATGATAAATCACTACAAGTGACGGAGATACACGATTTAAATAACGAAAAATCCAATATTTAAAAATTGTATCAAGAATGACTGGAAAGGTAGAAACTAGACCCGATAAAATTTGCTCATAATGAGCAAACCCAAAATCTTTGTAAATATAACCAATCATTAGTTCCCAACCGTGAGGCGAATGGAATCCGATACATAAATCAGTTAATAAAAGAATCGAAAAAGCTTTAATTGTATCACTTAAATTATATAGGAATTCTTGAACCCAAGAATTCAGAATAAAAAGCTTTTCCTTACCCCAAAAGGAATAACCACTTAGAATAACGAAAGATATTAGATTTGTCGAGAAGTGCAAGATTGTATGGATACGATACTCATTGTGTATCTTGATGAATTGGATCGTTTCTTTGTGGATTCCTAGACGAAATTTTTGTAAATCGGTTTCTGGGTATTCCTTTATCATTTCATCGAGCTGGAAGAGTTCCTCTAATTGTATGAATTTTTCTAGAACACTTTTTTCTTGAATATCATTCAAAAAAGTTTCGCATTGTCTAGTATTCCACCAATTAGTAATCCAAGTTTTCAAACTTTTATTACAGCAGAGAGAGATCAACCAGGGCAAAAAGACTATAGATGTAAAATAAAAAAAAGGAATGAATGCTTTCTTTTTTGCCATTTTGAATCTGTGAATTGTTAATGAACCTACCTCATTTGTTGATTCTATTAGATCTAATATTTCTATCGAGCATGAGTTTCTATTCTAATTCGAATAGAATGTAGTGAGCCTATGAATCCATTTTTTCTTTTTCTGTTGATTCAATACTGAGTCTTTGCTTTGAATCTAGAAAGAATACAGAAATAGACTCAGAATACACTTCGAACTTGAATCAAGAAAAAATGGGGTTTCCAGGATGTTATTCCCCCTTTTTTCGATCAATACTAATTTCGAGACGAAGAAACTCCTTTTCTTTTCTATCAAATATATCAAAAAAAACGAGCATAAAAGAATAGATTAATATTCAATTGAAAACAAAAAGAAATAAATTCGTTCATTTTTTTCTTCCTAACTGCCAAAGCATTTAGTCTTTTAAAATTAATTCATTTCAAAATACTTCAATTGGTACACGCAAGAAGTAAGCCAATTCAGCAGCTTTTTGCTCAATTTCTCGTGTAGTAAAATTCTCATCAGTACGAATTAAAGGAATAGCCCCTTGACCTCGAATTTCCATATAAAGGACACGCCGAGCAGAAACACCCTCTTTAACTTCTATTCTGATGGACTGAATATCTTTCATAAAGAATCGTAAAAAGATGCGACGACTTTTTCCAGGAAATCCCCAACGAAAAATACGCACTATTCCTTCTTTTCGGTCGAAAAGATCATAACCACTACCCACATTCCACAAAATAGTGCACCACAAATAGCAACTAATAAAGAGACCTGCGATCCCATAGAAAGACATAACAATCCCTTGTGGAAAAAAAATGATTTCCTGAGACGGAAATAACGATATAACATTTCTACCAAGATAACTGGAAGTTCCAACCAATAAGAATCCTAATGAACCTAAAAAGAGGATAAAGGCCCAGCAGAAATTACTTGTTTTTCGAGACCCCGTTATAAATTCTATCCATATAGATTCTGATCGCCAACTCATATATATTAGATCCTGTTATACAATTTTTTGGAATTGAGAAAATATGACTTTCCTTTTTTTGTTTTCAAAGTAACTCTCATCAACTATTTTGTTGTGAACCTTTACCTTAGGAGTAATTCATAGAATTGTTTATATCTAAAAAAATAACATCTCCTTCCTTTATATGATCCCCTATAGTTATATACATACAAATAAATAGATTGACTGGAATTTCATACATCGGCCCGATGATGATCCATTTTTCAAAAGAGCGCAAATTTATTTACATTTACACATGCATAAGAACTTTTTTTATTTATGTTTGTAGGAATCTATGTGTTATACAATATTCTACCAAATGGGTCTTATCGAATCGAAGTTTTTAAAATAAAAAAAGGAGTGATACGATTAGGTCTCAGCCGATCTAAAAAATCTTATTTTTTTGAATATGAAGAAATAAAGAAGCCATTGCAATTGCCGGAAAGACTAGGCCTACTAAAGGCACAAAAATAGAGGGTAAGTTATTGAAAGTTGTCATAAAATGGGTACCTCAATTTAATATTTGTACCTGTTATTGTTATATTCTGAATTCTAAAAGATATCTTAGAATATCTTGTATTTTTTTTTATTTCTATTATATATATTATATAATTATACTAAGTATCTTTAAGTAAATATATATCTAATACTAATATACAACCTAATAGAAATATATAGAATAGAACCGAATAGAAATAGAATAAAAAAATAGGTACAAGAAACGCCAAACTAAATAAATGGACTTATTCATCTTCCAAAAAAAAGTAGATGTATCATAATCCCCTTGTTAGATTTATTATTCTTTATTGTCTTATAATAGTGATTAATAAAGAAAAAATTTTATTCCATTAAAAATTTATACAAAATGGATTAGAATCTGATCCAACAACAGGGAATTTTCGGGAAATGCAAAAAGATGGAAGACTCTCTATAGATCTGTATCTATCTCTATTTGAATTATCTATACATATGCAAGCAAGGGAGGAAAATAAACTTTTTTATTTGTCTAGTCGAATTTGAACTTCCCCAAAACAAAAATTCACTTTTTATCTTGTTGATAGAGGTTTACTGAGTAGTAAACAAGAATATCGATAAAAAAAATGATTCGAAAGAAAAATGAATTTTTCAGGGTTTTCGTTTAATTCTGATAAACTAACCGCTCTATTTGATTTAATTTTTGTTCAAAGGAAAAAAAGCATGGAGCTGAAATAACTCGCTCAGAACACCTTTTAAAAGATTACGTGGTACAATTGCATCCAATAAGCCCTTACGTAATAAAGATTCAGCCGCTTGTGAACCCTCAGGCACGGCTTTTTTCAATGTTTGTTCAATTACTCTTTTACCCGCAAATGCAATATAGGCATAGGGTTCGGCAATAATGATATCCCCCAACATACCAAAACTTGCTGTCACTCCACCGGTAGTAGGAGATGTAAGAATTGATATATAGAATAACTTTTTACTTGATTGATAATCACATAAAACCGAAGAAATTTTAGCCATTTGCATCAAACTTAAACTTCCTTCTTGCATTCGTGCTCCTCCGGAAGAACACACTAAAATAAGAGGTAAACGTTGATTGGTAGCATACTCGATCAAACGAGTTATTTTTTCGCCTACTACAGATCCCATACTACCCCCCATAAACTGAAAATCCATAACCCCAAGGGCTACCGGAATACCGTTTAGTTGACCTGTACCTGTTTGAACAGCGTCAGTCAATCCTGTAGTTTTTTGAGCAGAGTCAATACGATTTTTATAAGGTTCCTCCTTCGAATGAAATTTAATGGGATCTGCAGAGACCATGTCTTCATCCATAGGATTCCAAGTACCCGGATCAATCGAAAGCTCAATTCTCTCTGAACTCCTCATTTTCAAATAATGTCCACATTGTTCACAAACATTCATT